TTTTGAATTTCATTTTTTTTTATTGAATTCTAAAATAAAAATTAATTAAATTATATAGTTTTTTTATTACAAATATCAACAATATCCTTACTCCTCTTTGAAATAGGAATACTCCCGCTCGAGTTTTATGAAAAAAGGCCAAAGCCCCCTATCGGATTTGAACCGATGACTTACGCCTTACCATGGCGTTACTCTACCGCTGAGTTAAGGGGGCCTATTTGATTTTTGATTCAATTTCGGACTGAGCTACTATAAAGGATAAGATTATAAATAAAGATAAGATTCTAAATCAAATTTATATAAAATAAATATCTTATAATAAATATATGGAGTAGACTTCTAGTAATCTAGTAATAATGGATTCTTGCTATAACTAATAACTAGAATATTTTATTATAGTTATAATAAGAATAGAATCGGTAATGGCGATTAGAATCAATGATTCATGAATATAAATGACAAATTCAAAAATTCTATGGAAGGAAAAAGACGGAAAGATCTTTCAAATCTAGTCATATCGTTTCGTGGTTATATTGACAATTTCAAAAAACTGTTCATACTATGCTAACAGTCGGGTAAATGTGCCCCCATCGTCTAGTGGTTCAGGACATCTCTCTTTCAAGGAGGCAGCGGGGATTCGACTTCCCCTGGGGGTAGGGTATGACGAAAGGAAGTGGATCATGGATTATTAATAAGTACTAAAGTCTGGAATTGATTCTTCCTGGGTCGATGCCCGAGCGGTTAATGGGGACGGACTGTAAATTCGTTGGCAATATGTCTACGCTGGTTCAAATCCAGCTCGGCCCAATAATTCACGGATTCGTCATGAAATGATATAACCCCTTTGTTCTCTCGAAATGTCCGATACAGAAAAAAGTAAAACTCTCTGATATATCTCTACCGGTTATTTATTTAATTTGTTCTATTTTTTTTGCACAAATTCCGTCTTGCTAATAATCGGATTCATATCCGGATTTGGAAGTATAAAGTCTAAGGAAAAGGGCTGGCTCTTTTTTCATTGATTATCAACGGATTCTGATTTGAAAGGGTGAATAGTAATCTGTGCTGTTACGTCTAAAGTGTATATTCATGTGGGTGTGGATATCACTATCTCGCTTGTATCTATGTTCTAATGAAGCGATTCCAATCGAAAATCTAAATAGAAAGGGTTTGACCGAAATTAGAAGAATATGTATGTTGTACACTTTATTTCATTTCATCGGGATTGTAGTTCAATTGGTCAGAGCACCGCCCTGTCAAGGCGGAAGCTGCGGGTTCGAGCCCCGTCAGTCCCGACGGATCCCAATTCAATGATCCAATAAAAAAATACCAATTCATACACCCCCCATTTTCTCCGAAAAGGAGACAAATAGAAAAATTGCATTCCCAGGGGGATTCTTCTTATCTATTTTTGCGTTTTTCTTTTCTTATCAAAACAAACAGAAACAAATTTGGGAAATTCTCATTTTGTCAATTCGTATCGATAGATAGAAAGATTTGTAGATTAGTACAATTTTTTGTAGCGTCATATTCAAATTTCGCGAGATACCGTACCGGATTTGTTTGGGCTTTTCGATTACTCCCGGCCCAAATCGAATAGAGTACCATATTTTTCCCAGTAGTCCATACATAAATGGAATTTTTTTTGTTTGTACGATATAAAAAGAATTTCATTACTTTGCTAGAATCCCTTTTTGTATTCGGTATGGATAAATTATCTTTCTATGTTATACTATTCAATTCTCGACGATGAATCGATTTGATAACTCCGATATTGTTATTCATGATATTGATCGGATTCCGTATCATCGAGATAGAATTCATCCCATTGAATTTAGATGAATTTAAAAGCGAAAGATTTCTCATTTCTATGGGATTAAATCCCGAATTATTCCGAAGTAAAGAAAAACCAAACAATGAGATTATGGAAGTAAATATTCTCGCATTTATTGCTACTGCACTGTTCATTCTAGTCCCTACTGCCTTTTTACTTATAATTTACGTAAAAACTGTTAGTCAAAGCGATTAATTTGAACAAAACTTGACTTTTTAGCGGATTGAGGGAAAAAATCAAAAAGGATCCCAATTTCACATTTTAGACGAAATGAGCGAAGTAGAATCCACATTTTAGACGAAATGAGCGAAGTAGAATCCGCGGTATTCTATGAGACCCAATAGTATTGTAGAAAGAAATATATATTCCTTTCTACAATACTATCTTCTTTTGTTATTCTAGTGTATAAAGTTATACTATATAAAGATATAAACTTAATCTTAATATAGAAAGATATAGAATAGAATCTTGATTCTAGAATAGACTCCTCATATGATTTTTAAAATATTTGTTTGATTCTGATTAAAGGGGTATTATTCATATATTATTCATCGAATATATTCCTTCACTCGAATCGAAAATATTTTGGAAATGAAGATATTTTGAATTCCATTGAAATAATTCAATTCAAAGCGGAACGATTTATAAAACAATTGATACTATTTG